TTCCGCATAATTTCCTTCCGATTGAGCTGACATCCGTTACGGTCGTCATTCGATTCAAAGAATTCTCCGTTCCAGAAACGTACATGAGATTTTCATCTCATACGGCTCCTCCCCTATGTGCATAATGAAAATAATACATGGAATCAAAAAAGATTGAAATATTCTCATTATGAATTCAGTGGGGCTAACGTTTTTACAAGAAATCTCTAGCCAACCTTTCTGCAAAAGATATTTTCTTAACATCACGCGTGTTGATACTGGTACTAGATAAAAATGTAAACTCCAACAATTTCTTTGTTCTCAACGCCCTTTAATTTCCAGGAATTAATCACTTCAACAGTCTTCTATGGTTCTAAGGGTATCCAAAGTACCAACGAGATGGATGTTTGTTATCCCAACCATTCTTTTTAGTCCCGATCCCAATAAGGAAAGGCGGTAATTTTAAACAAAGTTTTCGTGTTGTTGATTCCTAGGCGTAGCGCCTCTTCCCCTATGCGGCCTATTGGTACTAGTCTAGTATGGTAGGGTTGGCCTGTAATATAGAACCCATAGGTGTAACCTTTCGCTCAATACTCGAATCAACAATTGAAGCATCTGAGGCTGCATTAATCGGGGATACACGACAGAAGGAATTGTTTTATCTAGAAACTTCACCTTCAACAAGCGTAGATTTTTTCAATAATCTTTTTCGTTCTTTTCTATCCCGAATCTTCCGTCTTTCTCCTAAGACCGAAGCGGTAAATAAAAAAATAATCAAATCACACCATCTCTATAATAGGTAAATGCCTCTTTTTCTCCTGAAGTTGTCGGAATTATTCGTAATAAGATATTGGCCACAATTGAAAAGGTCTTATCAATAAAATTTTCATTTATCCGCGATCTAGGCATAGGTAGAAATCCATTCTATAATTCTTTTCATTAACTCTCGTGAGAAAACGATCCCACAAGTAAAGGAATTTTACAGTACGAAATAACATAAAAGCAGACTCATATCCAATTTTTTCTTTTTGAAGGGGGTCGATAAAAAATAAGAAATATTAGAATCCGATTCGATTTCATCCAAATGTAGTAGTATAAGAATGAAAGGAACTATTCCGATTTGATCAAAGTAGAAGAATCAAAGAATTTATCTTGCGGATTAGGAGAATTCGAGAAGTTTTTCTGAAATTAAGATCCAAAGAAGAAAAAAATCGAATAATTCTTCAATAATCCTTCTATAATGAAAATAGAATAACCCTCCATTTTGTGTTTTGTCCATAGCGGGTAGACGCTTATACACTATACAATCAAATCGAAAAGGATGATTTATGAATTTGGAATAGATTTACGGGTTAAGGGGTTGTTGTTAAGCGACCTAAAATTGGAAAGAAATTTTCAAATTCTTATGGAAATTGAATTCGAATAAAAAGATAATTATGATCGAAAGGTATCCATTTACCATAGTCCAACAAAATAGACCGATCAGTTGATTCGTTCCAATTCATTGATTGAATCCGGTAAAAATATCAGAAAAAGGTAGGAGCGCCGCCTCCGTCTTGGCAAACAAGATATATCTTTATTGTTATTGTTTTTAACCGTTTTTCAAAAAAAGATTATATTATCTTTTTCTCCCAGCTCCCTGGCTCGAAGAAAAAATGCTTTCTTTGATGAAAAGTTTTCCATTTTTATAGCTAGAATGGATTCGAGTGTCTGTACCCATCTAACAATCGAATATGAACAACTCGCAATTCGCTCGGATTCTCGGTCATAATCATTATGTAGGAGAGATGGCCGAGTGGTTCAAGGCGTAGCATTGGAACTGCTATGTAGGCTTTTGTTTACCGAGGGTTCGAATCCCTCTCTTTCCGTATCTTCACCCAATTCACCAATGCTTCAGACCTTTCTTTGAGATAGATTCTCAATTCCTAATTTCTGTGATACGGAAGGAAAGAAAGAACGGGCAGGGAATAAGGATCTGCCTACTGATCTATGATACATGAATGGGAGAAAAATACAAATCTCCGGATCCAATTCCTTACCTTGTGTCCCTTTACTTAACTTAAGTGAAAGGGAAAAATTGTACGAACCCTTGGTTTGTTATTTTAGTTAGGTTTAAGTCTGACGAGAATAATATTCTACGACAAGTAATTCATTTATTTTCAAACCGACCCATTTACTATCTATTATTTGATTGACTAATCCTTTATATTGGAATGCGTGAAGAGTCAAATGCTTTGGCAATTCTTCATGGTGGGATGAATCAAGATAATTTTGAATCAGAGCTCTGGATTTTTTGTCATCCCTTGCTGTAATAATATCTCGGGGTTTGCAACGATAACTTGGTATATCTACTATACGACCATTAACTAAAATATGTCTATGATTAACTAATTGGCGGGCTTGAGGAATAGTTGAAGCCATACCCAATCGAAAAAGGATGTTATCTAAACGCATTTCAAGTAATTGTAGTAAAACCAGACCCGTTGATCCTTTGGCTTTTCCGGCGATACGAACATATTTA